ATCAAGAAGGAAATCCAAAAGGAACTCGAGTTTTTGGTGCGATTGCCCGAGAATTGAGACAGTTCAATTTTACTAAAATAGTTTCATTAGCTCCCGAGGTATTATAAAATGAGACCACGGTATGGTTATAGTAGGCTATTTAAAAGAAATAGATTAAGATTCATTTAGTAGATTTTGTCTCACGTATATACCTTTCAAAATTCGTATTCATAAACAAATATGTAAAAAAAAAAGAAAAACATGTTGATTATATCCAAATTTGGAGGCACCAAAAATTTTAATTAATCATGGGTAGTGATACTATTGCTGACATAATAACCTCTATACGAAATGCCGATATGTATAGAAAAAGCGTGGTTCGAGTAGCATCTACTAATATCAGCCAAAGTATTGTTAAAATACTTTTACGCGAGGGTTTTATCGAAAACGTGAGAAAACATCGAGAAAACAACAAATCTTTTTTGGTTTTAACCCTACGACATAGAAGAAACAGGAAAAGTACTTATAGAAATCTTTTAAATTTAAAACGGATCAGTAAGCCCGGGCTACGAATCTATTCTAACTATCAAAGAATTCCTAGAATTTTAGGCGGGATGGGCGTTGTAATTCTTTCTACCTCTCGGGGTATAATGACAGACCGAGAGGCTCGACTAGAAAGAATAGGCGGAGAAATTTTGTGTTATATATGGTAATCTTTCTAATATCCAAATTGAATATGAAACTTCTTTTTTGTGAAAAAGAAAAGAGAAGAGGTGGGTTGTCTAATAGGGTTCTTCCTCCACTAGTTGATACTTCAAGGGGGTTTTACCTGGAATGAAAGAACAAAAATGGATTCATGAAGGTTTAATTACTGAATCGCTTCCCAACGGCATGTTCCGAGTTCGTTTAGATAATGAAGATATTATTCTAGGTCATGTTTCAGGAAAAATCCGACGTAGTTTTATACGGATACTGCCAGGAGATAGAGTCAAAATTGAAGTAAGTCGTTATGATTCAACCAGAGGTCGTATAATTTATCGACTCCGCAACAAAGATTCGAAAGATTAGGTGTTTTTTCAACTTCACTATTTATTTCGTAGGAATACGATTTGAAATTGAAAATTTCAAGAAACTTATTTTCTTCCAAGAAGTGGATTCAAAATTAAAGTAAGGAGTGACAAATATGAAAATAAGAGCTTCCGTTCGTAAAATTTGTGAAAAATGTCGACTAATCCGTCGTCGGGGACGAATTATAGTAATTTGTTCCAACCCAAGACATAAACAAAGACAAGGATAATAAGACTCGTTAAAGACCTGATATACAAATAGGGGATCTGTTTTGACCTGAAATGGATATATCCATATATCTCTGACTCAAATTTATGAGATGATAAAATATGGCAAAAGCTATACCGAAAAAGAGTTCACGTGGACGTATTGGTTCACGTAAGAGTACACGTAAAATACCAAAGGGGGTTATTCATATTCAAGCAAGTTTCAATAATACCATTGTGACTGTTACAGATGTACGGGGGCGTGTGGTTTCTTGGTCCTCCGCCGGTACTTGTGGCTTCCGAGGTACAAGAAGAGGGACGCCATTTGCTGCTCAAACCGCAGCGGCAAATGCTATTCGTGCAGTAGTAGATCAAGGTATGCAACGAGCAGAAGTCATGATTAAAGGTCCCGGTCTCGGAAGAGACGCAGCATTACGAGCTATTCGCAGAAGTGGTATACTATTAACTTTCGTACGGGATGTAACTCCTATGCCACATAATGGCTGTAGACCCCCGAAGAAACGGCGTGTGTAGAAATCAAAATAGAAGATATTTCACTAGCAAGAGAAACAAGAGAAATAAATGATTCAATGATCTGATCAAATAATATTATTATGGTTCGAGAGAAAATAGCAGTATCTACTCGGACACTACAGTGGAAGTGTGTTGAATCAGCAGCAGACAGTAAGCGTCTTTTTTATGGGCGCTTTATTCTGTCTCCGCTTATGAAAGGTCAAGCAGACACAATAGGCATTGCGATGCGAAGAGCTTTGCTTGGAGAAATCGAAGGAACATGTATAACACGCGCAAAATCTGAGAAAATATCTCACGAATATTCTACCATAATGGGTATTCAAGAATCAGTACATGAAATTTTAATGAATTTGAAAGAAATCGTATTGAGAAGTAATCTCTATGGAACTTGTGAGGCGTCTATTTGTGTCAGGGGCCCTGGATATGTAACTGCTCAAGATATCCTCTTACCGCCTTATGTAGAAATCGTCGATAATACACAGCATATAGCTTGCTTGACAGAACCCATTGAGTTGGTTATTGGATTACAAATAGAGAAGAATCGCGGATATCTTATAAAAGCGCCAAATACCTTTCAAGATGGAAGTTATCCTATAGATCCTGTATTCATGCCTGTTCGAAATGCGAATCATAGTATTCATTCTTATGAAAATGGTAACAAAGAAATACTATTTCTCGAAATATGGACAAATGGAAGTTTAACTCCTAAAGAA